AAGCGTGGTGTATAATAATTCTTTTGATTATTTTCATGTATTTTTGGCTAGTACGAAATAACACTCACAGCCTCTACTCGTGTCCTGGCTCGTCTGAGAGCTAGATTCGCCTCAATTGCTTGTCTCTTACCTTGAGCTCTACTCAAGTTAGCTTCAGCTATTTCAAGAGCTTGTTGAGCTTCTTGCGGATCAATGTCAGTACTCATCTCCGCATCATTTCCTAAAATGGTGATCTCATTATTACTTATTCTAGCGAAACCGCCCATCAGGGCCACCGTTAACCATTGGTCATTGAGGCGTATTCTTAAAAGACCTATATCCACCGCTGTGGCAATAGGGGCGTGGTTTGGTAATACGCCAATTTGGCCACTATTAGTAGATAAAATGATTTCTTTCACTTCTGAATCCCAAATAATTCGATTAGGAGTCAGTACACAAAGATTTAAGGTCATTTCTTCTCCCCTTCTAAGTTCATAGCTTTCGCGGTAGCTTCATCGATGTTACCTACCAAATAAAAGGCCTGCTCGGGAAGACCGTCTAATTCTCCGGAAAGGATCAGTTGAAACCCCCTAATTGTTTCTGCGAGACCAACATATTTCCCTGGAGAACCCGTAAAGACTTCTGCCACGAAGAAGGGTTGTGATAAGAAACGCTCAATTTTTCGTGCTCTTGCTACAGTTAGACGATCTTCTTCGGATAATTCGTCCAATCCTAGGATAGCTATAATGTCTTGAAGTTCTTTGTAACGTTGTAAAGTTTGCTTAACTCTTTGCGCAGTTTCATAATGTTCCTCGCCAACGATCCGAGGTTGTAACATAGTTGACGTTGAATCTAAAGGATCTACCGCTGGATAAATACCTTTGGCGGCTAATCCTCTTGATAGTACGGTAGTAGCATCTAAATGTGCAAATGTCGTGGCAGGAGCGGGGTCGGTCAAATCATCCGCAGGTACATAAACTGCTTGGATCGAAGTTATAGACCCTTCTTTGGTGGAAGTAATTCTTTCTTGCAAAGAACCCATTTCTGTACTAAGGGTGGGTTGATAACCCACTGCGGAAGGCATTCTCCCTAATAAGGCGGATACTTCTGACCCCGCTTGGACGAAACGAAAGATATTGTCGATGAATAGAAGCACGTCTTGTTCATTAACATCCCGGAAATATTCCGCCATGGTTAGTGCAGTCAACCCGACTCTCATACGAGCTCCCGGCGGTTCATTCATTTGACCATAGACTAGAGCTACTTTTGATTCTGCAATATTTTTTTCATTAATAACCCCGGATTCTTTCATTTCCATGTAGAGATCATTTCCTTCACGAGTACGTTCGCCTACTCCGCCAAATACGGATACGCCTCCGTGAGCTTTGGCAATGTTGTTGATCAATTCCATGATAAGTACTGTTTTACCCACGCCAGCTCCCCCAAATAGTCCGATTTTTCCTCCACGGCGATATGGAGCTAAAAGATCCACCACTTTAATCCCCGTTTCAAAGATTGATAATTTCGTATCTAACTGTATAAAGGCAGGCGCAGATCTATGAATAGGAGATGTTGTACAAGTATCTACAGGACCTAAATTATCAACGGGCTCTCCAAGAACATTGAAAATTCGCCCGAGAGTAGCTCCGCCGACCGGAACACTTAGAGGAGCTCCCGTGTCAATCACTTCCATTCCTCTTGTCAGACCATCTGTAGCACTCATAGCTACAGCTCTAACTCGATTATTTCCTAATAATTGTTGTACTTCACAAGTTACGTTAATTTGCTGACTGACAGTATCGCGACCTTTAACTACCAAAGCGTTATAAATATTAGGCATCTTGCCCGGGGGAAAAACAACATCCAGTACTGGGCCAATAATTTGAGCGATACGCCCTAGTTTTTTTTCTTCAAGTGTGGAAACCGCAGGACCAGAAGTAGTAGGATTGGTTTTCATAATAAAGCGAAATATGTCGAATTTTTTTTTGATTGGAATTGGAAATAGTACCGAATCGAAAATAAATGTCCGATAGCAAGTTGATCGGTTAATTCAATAAGAAATAAATGGAAATTAGCACTCGATTTAGTTGGTACCAACCAACCGAATCAAATTCAATCGTTTACTCATTTAATGAGTCAATTTTCAAGTTCAACCAATTCTTTTTTCAAAAGATCAAGTAGATGAATAAGAATTGTGAGTAAGTAAAGCGCGTTTCATTTCTCTATCATTATAGAAAATACCATCTAGACTAGATTAAATTATATTATCTATGGAATTTTAACTCGAACTCGATTGCTGCTGTTCTTTATTTATTTTCTTTTATATTATTTTATATTATAATAATATAGTTATACATAATTAATATAGTGCCTATTTTTGTTTTATACCCTTTCCCTTTCATGGATGAATTATGCCTATTTTCACATCTAGGATTTACATATACAACATATATCACTGTCAAGGGGTAATTTTTCTTAGTATTTAGATTTTTAGATTCAAAATAAGAAGCGGCTCAATTCA